TTTTAGGGATTGGCGACTTGCCCATTCAGTGACTTTGGCACTGGACGTTCCAAAAATCGGGTCGGGTGAATTAGAGAATAGACAGACCTCTTTTGGCATTCCAGCCTTCCTTCTCCTTTCAGGGCCTATCCGAAAGAGAATCCAGTACCTCTTCTCTTGGTCGTGAATATCTGAATAGGCCGAACTGGCCCCCGTGGATATCTTTGCTTCGGAACATAACAATTAGAATTAGGCTCAGTCAACTGGAATGTGTATTATCCATATGGGAGATCTTCCAATTGAGAAGATCCATCGACCTGAGACGAAGAGAAGGGTCTATCTATTTTCTTTAATGATTCAGTTAAACCAATGATTCGTTATTGGAGCAGATAGCAACAACCATTTCATCGGACATGCGTATTTTTTATTTTCCGATGGATTTACATGGTTTCATTAATGGAAATTCTTTGATATAGTGAGTAATAGGCTCTGGTTGTTCGCCATTCAAGAATTCTTGTTTAGGCAGTTCATATCATCCATACATAGTGTTTTGATCTAAGATTGAAATTCTTCCATGTTTCAGCAGTAGCATATTGTTCCATGGAGCTAAGGTCAAAAATATGGAATAAACAGGTGTTTCCACGACTCTACCGCCCGGTCAATTCTGTTCCACTTAATCTCTTTTTCATGGCCACATATCTTTACAGCTAAGGAATGGGAAATCTTTCTCCTGTTACATGAATCAAATGTTTCATTTCATCTGGGAAAAGCCATCCCTTTCTCAACAATGTCTTTGTCATTTGATCAAATAGCCTTCCGTTAGATAGGAACAGATTTGATAAATACTGATAACTCTCGGATGGAGTATTAGAACGGAAAGATATATTAGATAATGAACTATTGGTTCTAAGCCATCTCTGGCGATGAATCGACAATTCGAAATGCTTTTCTTGCGCATTTTTGATGAACCAGCGTTTAGCCATAGGTCTATAAGACTTTGTTTCGCAAATAGAAATATAAATAATAAGCCCCTTTAACATCTCTTCATCGACAAAGAATTCTCGACGTGAAAACACATAGGCAAAGGGCTGATCTTTGAATAGGAAAAAGAATGGATCCACAGGGTCCCAAATGAATTGGCTTATTCGAAAAAAGCCTTCTTCTTCGGAAGATCTATCTCGTGTCTGGTACTGCATGGTTCCACTCTGCAAGAACTCCGAATCCTTCTCTTGAAGCTCATTCTCTTTATGAAAAATGATCTGTTTGCCCCGAAATGACCTGGCCCAATAGGGAAATCCCAATTCATTGAGCCTTTCGATACAATCAAATAGATTGCCATAAGGGCGCCATATTCTAGGAGCCCAAACTATGTGATTTAATAAACCTTCCTCGATGGAACACGATCCATTTTGCATCATATGAGTCTGACTCATAGTGATCATTTCTAACGGATTCCTTGGTTCGGACCGAAGAAGCAATGTCACTCGATTATTATCAAACTGACTGCAATCTTTTTCTTTCCGCGAGGATCCCACCAGAGCGCCTTCTACGTCTAATAGGCCATGAACTAGATCAGAATCATTCTCAACAAATCCAAACGAAGTAATCCCATTTTTTTCATCGGGTCCGAATGGAGACCAAAGATCTTGAGCGACCGATCCGGCAGAACAATTCAAAAGATAAAGAAGTATCGTTAATTTCTTCATGCTCGTTCCAAGTTCGAAGTACCATTTGTACAAATAAGAATCCCTTTCCCTACATGATTTGTTCTTCATATAGATAGATATAGGATCTATGGGGCAATTACTTAGAAGTACATTTTGTGCAACAACCCTTCCTATCTGATAGAAAAGGATCCCATGATCCTGAACCGATCCGCTCTCGAATCGCAAATCCCAAATTTGTCTATGAAGAGCTGATTCAATTGTATTAGTTTCTATAATTGATTTCTTCTGTGCAATACTAATTGATAGGGCCTCGTCGACAAGTGCTACAAGATCTCGTGCATTGGAACCCGCGGTTATGTACCCGAATCCGTTACCGTTAGTATGGAACATTTTCTTTTCCAAGTGAAATCCCCTAGTATATGAAAGAATTAAAAAGTGCTTTCGTTGTTGTGGAATAAGAAGCCTTCGTATCTTAATGCATGTATTTGATTTATTCGGAGCTATTAGAGCGGGATCCACTTTTTTGGGAATATGAGTCGAAGCAATAACAAGAATATTTCTAGTGGAACATCTTTCACGATCCCTGGAGAGATAGTTCACTAATAGACCGAGGGATAAGTAATTCGACTCATTCACATACAGATCATGAATGTTTGGAATCCATATTATGCAAGGAGACAATGCTTTTGCTAATTCGAATTGAGGGATGATATCAAATCGGTCTATTTTCGATTTCGACGTCATATACGTCATCGTCATATACGTCATATAGATAGTTAGCACATTCGTCATAGTTAGCAGCTCCGTCTCAAGGTTATTATCAATATTGTCACTATCATCAATACCGTAACTATCATCAATACCGTCACTATCACCAATACGGTCACTATCATCAAAATCGATATCCTCAAACTCAAAAGGAGGACCTTTAGGCAGGAACTTGTTCGAAAATACCGTAATGAAAGGAACATAAGAGTTTGTCGCTAGGTATTTGACCAAATATGATCGTCCAGTTCCTATAGAACCTATCACTAAAATACCCCTAGAAGGAGATAGGGCTAAGCGGAGCGAAAAGGGTCTTCCATGAGATGGGAAATGAAAACTATTAGCCCCACACGAGGAAGTGATTGTCTGATAATGAGCAAGGAATATCCGTCTTTCTGCTAAACAGGATCTATTGAACTCATAATTCATTAGATACTTTTTATGAATGTCAACTAAGTATCCTAAGTAAATTGATCCCGGTTGCTCAATCATTTGATAACCAGAGTCATTCTTTGATAAATGATCACTATGAGTCAGACTCAATAGAATTTGATCAATTCTTTTTTCTGTTGTTAAGGTGGAGAACTGAACCAAGAATTCTCTTTCTTCATCATCAATCGAATCACTGTTCGCGACCCAGGATTCTATTTTATCACCAACCAAATCACTGTTCACGTTTTTTCTTTTTCTTATCAATGCATAGATCTCTTTACTTGTACGACTTAGATGTCTCGTATTTCTCGAAAAAGTGATTCGATTGATGGGATTTGGTATGATACTAAAGAGATTCTTTAACCAGAAGGAATTCAGTTCCGATGTAGGATACCTATCCAGAAGTTTTTGCAACTCAATTATGTATGATGGAATCATCAAAGATTTGATCTTTTCTAACTCTGTCTGTAACTCACTAAAGGCGTGGGAAACAGAGAAAAAATCTATACTTATACTAACAAGATATCCGGCAACAAGAAGAAGGAAAAGGATTGAATAGAGGAACTCCTGAGCATTTGTCAGATGTGTCCATATCAATGACTCATTATTTCGATGAATCATTTCTTGGGACAGAAGAAGATTCTGTAAACACTTACTCGAAATCTCACTTATACTTATCCGAGTCCATTGTGGTTGTGGAAGAATCGCCCGCAAAATTCTCTGAGTAATTGTCCATGATATATCTAATCCATGCATAATATCATGAAAAGTGGAATGAAAAGTGGATACAAATTTTGTACTGCTACTTATGCTACTTAGTATTAGTATCTGCAATAAGTCTGAAAAAGCATCTAAAAGGGTGAATTTTAGATATTTGCACCCTGTCGAAGTAAGGAACCATGGCATATATGTTTGGAACAGATTCCATTTTGAGAGGAACAGATTCCATTTTGAGAGATTTGAAAGAGCACTATTTCGTTGAAAGGTTCTATACATCTGCTGTTTATCAACGCATTTCTTTAGACAAAGACTCCGTTTTTTCCTCTTTCCGTATTTCTCAGTGTGAATCAAACCCATGTTTGTGACATACTTATGCGAGTTCTTCCCTTCTGAATCAGATAGATTCATATCTGAAAAAGGCTGACAAGAAGTTCTTTCAAAATTGACTATTTGTTCCTCTGTTAGAGGTGTTGCAGAAATGTCTGCGATCGAGTAAATAGCTCTACGAACGAATGGATCGGGTCGAATTGGAAAATGGAAAGATTTGTACAAGTTATACGTTTCGTCACCACTTTTTTGAAAATCGTTAGATATGAATATGTCAGATACCTGTGAATCGATTGGTAAAATAGCCTCTCTCTCCAAAAAAATATGTTTTTTTTTACCTTTGCCGACGCACAAAGAAAATATTTTGTTGCGAATGAACAAGATATTGAGGAATTGTCCATACGTAAGATCATAATTATTGATACGGGTCTTTTTCACATAAAAAGGGAATCCTTTGTTACAATAGAACCAGAAGTGATGTGGATTATTCAAGAATCGAAGTTGATTTGCTTTATAAAAAGAAGATATCAATGAACTTCTATGAAATGGTTTCACGGGATTCAGCCAATTGTCTCGATCGTGGGATATCATTGAGAAATAGGAATCCGTGTTATCAAAGGATTTTCTGCGATTATTTCTAGTATGGAATGAGTCAATCATCCACTTTGGTATCTTATTGAACAAAAATGGTAATATTGTTCTTCCATTGATCAAGAATTTCGGTCTTTGGGAAGTATCATGATCATCCAATAAGAAGGGTTTCAATTTATTCAAATGAACGATTTGAACACCTATTGATTCTAACAACTCATTGCAGAGTTGATCGTTTGTACCTTTCAATTCATAGATGTGGATCTCGGACCTATGAATGGGGATATTTCCAATACTCACAAAGAAAAAAGGAAGTGTCTTGGACAAAAAGAAACGAAGTGGCTTAGACAAAAAGAGAAGTGCCTTGCGAAGTGACTTAGACAAATCTTGTTTGTCGATAGCCTTGGACCAATCAATCGAATATTGATTAATACGTATAATACGTAATCGATCAAACACTACTTGAAAACGGTTCCTCTGTTCAGAAACGAAATGTTCCAAATGTTCCTGGAAATTATTGCTCCCATTGGACCATTTGTATCTATATGCATCAGGATCCCGATTCATGGATCTCTCAGTTCGAGAAAAAAGAGGATCAAACCATTTCTTCTGACTCTTTTTCAAATTCGATAAATGTTGGTTGATCGTATATTTCATTATAGTTATATGATTCAGAGTATCATTTCCTATTTGATCCTTTTGAATTCCATATTCGTAGTTGCGATCAGATCTATTCATTAAAAAGAATCGGTTCGATACATTTCTTATGTACCCATAGGTGTTATATTGGATTTGAATCAGATTTCGGATCAATCTATATTTATTGACTGCTTCCATTATGTTGTTGCTAGCAAATACCACTATTTTTATTTTTTGATCTTCCAAATAATTCCCGCTCCGGACCGATTTTTTTCTGATCCTTCGATAAAAAGATTCATTCTCTTCATAAAAAAGAGGAGGTAGAACCAATAAAGATTTCTTTTTCGATTCATCTCTGGAGTCGAATACCCTATTCAAGAATTTTTTTTGATCCAATCCGTAGGAATCAATAGAAAAGGCAAATCCCCTATGATACACCAGATCCGGCTCGGTTATTGATAGAGTGAATAGATCCGCCATTTCTTGAAATCTCTCTTCTGATTCAAAATCGTGGCGTAACGTGTATCCCCCATTGTTCCGGTCATAGAATAGATGAAATAAATCCAAAAATGGATTTTTGTTCAAGAATGAAATCTTATTGGAACTGTCCATATCCGGTTCATCCTTCGGAACAACCATATCACATCCCGGATCTGATGAAATAGGATGAATTGAGACGGTATTTTGTAAATACGTAATTATCTTGAATATATCAACCATTTCTTTATTTTCTGATCGCCTGGAAGGGACAAAAGAAACATCTTGTTTTTTCTTCAAAAATTTCTGATCTCTTGTGGACCTCTCAGTAGGATTCGAACCCAGATGAAGTTCTGACCATTTGTCAGAGAAAAAAGAACGAATTGATCTTGTAGGATTCCCAAGAAATTCTTCGATTTCTTCCGGTAGTTGCTGAATCTCTGTTTGATCGATCAATTTGTGATATTCTGAATCCTCATTTCTAATTCTAATGGAATCAAAACAATTGGAATCAAAACAATCTCTGGATTGATCATGATCAGAAGATCCTTTCAATTGGCTAGAATCCGTTACTTGAACGAAAATAGATCCTGTGGAATCATATTGAATATTTGACGATACATTCCGTACCTTGCTAAAAAACCGATCCTTGTTTACCAACCACACATTGTCTAACCAAATCAAATTCTCTCTCGATACGTTCCTCAAAAAATCCGATTCGTGCCGATTCTTCCCCCAACTAACGAAGAGATCTTGGCGGAATTGCCACATATGAAATTGAGCACAATTTTGCAAAGAAATACCCCACTTGTTTCTCGAGAAGAGAAAGAGATGGGAAACATGCTCAATATCATTTGATTGAATAGTTGCCTCAGCTCCTTGTTGTTTGAAGAAACCCTCCCCTTCAATTGGTCTTTTTTCACGAAAAGCAGACATGAGATAACAAATCAAGTCTTTCCCTAAGATTTCGAATAGCTGTCCCGAATTCAAGTTGATTATGTTTCGCTTCTTCCTCGGAGAAAGACGATCAAACAATTCCAAATCAGGGTCCTTGCGGATCGGATCATCCGTATAGGATAAAAAAAGAAACTCCAGATATTTGCTATCCTTCTCTTTGAATGAGATCTCAATTCCAGCTACGGTTTCATTAGATATCTTACAACTAGAATCCCTCTTTTTTCCGATCCGGTTACTCCACCACCGCGAACCCCGGTTAGATTCGGGCATGATACACTTTTGATTTATTGGGAGAACCAAAGTACTCTCGTGCGGATCCATGAAACAACTCTCAGAAATCTTTTTCCCTTTTGGAAGATACAGGAGGGAAACAATCAACCTATTGATATTGGAAGACAAAAAAGATTCTTCCAATGTCTCATTTCTGGGTCCAATGGAATTCATAGGTATAGGAAGAATAGGTATAGGAAGAAGCCCCATCAGATAGAGATTTTTTCTTTCGACCATCTTTCGATTGTTAATACGAGATATAAGGACCGCTACTACAAGCAGTACTACACCTTTGATCGTGAAATATCGATTGCTTGTTGAACCCTGTGAATCACGTGAAAGTAGGATACTCAAAATTCGGGGGTCAAAGAGTTTCATAAAACGTTCTTGGTGGAAAAAAATGTGAGTGAAAGATCCCACGGAATTGAGTTTGATCCATGAATCTAAGAAATAGTGAGAGAAATCGTGAGAATTCTTGATCTCTCTCAATATCTCTCTCAATTCGAAGATCCAGAATTTGAATTGATGTCGTTTCATTAATATTGATTCCTCCTACGATGTACGACGATCCCTGTTTGTTAAGCATCCATGGCTGAATGGTTAAAGCGCCCAACTCATAATTGGCAAATTCGTAGGTTCAATTCCTGCTGGATGCACGCCGATGGGAACGTTCAAT